GGCTAATAGGTACTGTAACTGGTATTCCTGTGATCGGGTTACTAGGTATTTTCTTTTATGGTTCATATTCAGGATTGGGTTCATCCCTGTAGTAATCGGATGAACTGAGTTGTAGACATGAAAGCGTAAGAACTCACCAGTCCCCTTCTTTCTTTGTCTGATTCGAAGGGAACGATCCTGGTGAGTTCTTAATAATCAAAACCTTTTATTCAGATAATTAACAAAACAAATGGATCCCCTTTTCCTTTCCAATGTTTCCTAAAACCCCATTTGTTTTTTCTGATGATGTTTTGAAAAATGAACTTAATTGTTTAATTCCGACCATCTGGCCTAGGTAGTATCTATCTTTCTAAGTTCATTGACTAAGTTCTATAAAATCTAAAATGACCTCTCTTTTTTGTTTGCCCACTACTTTATTATACATTATACATAAAGTACTAAGTACCAAAAAAATTATGAGAAACCGGAAAAAATAGAAACTAAGGATAGGAATCTTTGAGAAACTGGTATGAAGACTCATTATTATTTGGACACAAGAAGGGAAATTTTCTTCATCCCTTTCTTGTGTCCAAGACTAGGAAGACTAATAATGCCCCGAAAAAATACGGTTCTTTTTACTAACTTGATGTTGAAAAATTTTCGGATCTAGAAATTCATTTCAGATAATTGAACCTTCTCAAACTGTTTCTTTTTAAGAACCAAAAAGATTTGTGCCAAAATAACAGATGCCAAGAAGAACAAAAGTCCTTGGACACGTAATGGATCTTGAAGTACTATTTCTGCATCTCCCTGACTAAATCCACCCACATTAGGATTACTTGTTAATGGTTGATCAAGTTTGATAGATTCACCCTCTGAAACAAGAAGTTCTGGCCCTGGAGGGATAATATCAACCACTTGACGTCCATCCGATGGATCCACTATGGTTATTTCGTATCCCCCCTTTTCTTTTCGTATAATTTTGTTTACGATACCTGCTGCTGTAGCATTATAAACTGTATTATTACTCTTGCTTCCGTCGGGATAAATCTGTCCCCGTCCCCTGTTCCCGCCTACATATATGGGATATTTTAAGAAGTGAACATCCTTTTTACTAGCGGGGTCGGGAGAAAGAATAGGAAAGGTTATTTCACTATATTTCTGACCAGGAACAGGACCTATCACAATAATATTTTTTTTTGTGGGGCGGTAGCTCTGAAAAGACAGATTGCCTATCCTTTCTTTCATCTCGGGAGAAATACGGTCGGGAGGAGCTAATTCAAATCCCTCGGGTAAAATAAGAACAGCCCCCACATTCAAACCCCCCTTTTTACCATTAGCAAGAACTTGTTTTAGTTGCATATCATACGGAATTCGAACAACTGCTTCAAATACAGTATCGGGTAGTACCGTTTGGGGAACCTCAATATCCACGGGCTTATTAGCTAAATGGCAATTGGCACATACAATACGCCCAGTCGCTTCTCTTGGATTTTCATAACCCTGTTGTGCAAAAATGGGATATGCATTTGAAATGTATGTCCGAGTTATTATATATATCATGAGCGATACGGAAATGAATCGAGTAATCTGTTCCTTTGTCCAAGAAAAGGTATTTCTAGTTTGCATGGTCCAATCATTGAGCCCAAAATTTCTACAATAAATTAGGTAGGTTGCTAGTATAGTTCCCTATCCACGATTCTGCTATGTACGGAAATAAGTTTACTCGAATATAAGAGAAATCCTCTGGAGAAATAGAAAGAGTAAGTACTTTTTTGAACGCTTTCTTTATGTACTTCTTTATGTACAAAGTAACAAACATTATAATCGGATTAATAATTAATATCAGTGAATCATTTTTCAGTCATTCATTGAATGATAAATCACTACAAGTGATGGAGATACACGATTTAAATAATGGAAGATCCAATATTTGAAAATTGTATCTAAAATGACTGGAAAAGTGGAAACAAGACCAGATATAATTTGATCGTTATGAGCAAATCCAAAATCTTTGTAGATAGAGCTAAGCATTAGTTCCCAACCATGGGGCGAATGGAATCCAATACACAAATCCGTTAATAAAAGAATACAAAAAGCTTTGATCGTGTCGCTTACGTTATATAAGAATTCCTGAACCCAAGAGTTAAGAATAACAAGTTCTTCATTACCCAGAATAGAATAACCGCTTAGAATAATGAAACATATTATATTTGTCGAGAAGTGTAAAATCATATCGATACGATCTTCATTGTGCATCTTGATCAATTGGATTGTTTCTTTGTGTATTCCTATACTAAGCTTTTGTAGATGTGGCTCCGGATATTCCTTTATCATTTCGTTCAACAGGAAGAGTTCCTCAAATTCTATGAATTGTTCTAGAATACTATTTTCTTGAATGATATTAAAGAAAGTTTCGGGTTGCCTAGTATTCCACCAATTAGTAACCCAGGATTCTAGACTTTTATGAAATAAAAGAGAGATACACCCAGGCAAAAATACTATAGATGCAAGATAGAGAAGGGGAATGAATGCTTTCTTTTTTTCCATTTTTTTCATCTGTGAATTCTTAATGAACCCACCTCGTTTGTAAACTCTATGCGATCCAATATTTCTATCAAGCAATGAGTTCTATTACAAGGTATCTTTCCTTTGAATCTATTCACTGTTTTTTATTTGTGATGTATTGGTTATGGTTAGTCCTTGAATATATAAAGAATATCCAAATAGAATAAGAGTCCGTCTCAAATTCGAATGAAGAAAAAAAAAAAAATAAGATTTTTTTTGACTGATATCTCAATTGAGAAAATTCGCAGCAATTGTATTGTGTCCTTTCGATGAATGTCCCAAAGAGGCCCTTTCAAGTAATGCCGTATTTCGAGACGAGCTAACTCCCTTATTTATCAAAATATAAAAAAATTGGACCTAATCCCGAAATGGGATATAGGAGATGCCGCTAGTATTTTTTTTATTTTTTACCTCCTGATGAGAAATAATTTTCAGTTCATTTCAAAATACTTCAATCGGTACACGCAAGAAATAGGCTAATTCCGCAGCTTTTTGTTCAATTTCTCGTGGAGTCAAATTCTCATCAGTACGAGTCAAGGGAATAGCTCCCTGGCCTCGGATGTCCATATAAAGGACACGCCGGGCATAAATACCCTCTTTAACTTCTATTCTGATGGACTGGACATCTTTCATAAGGAATCGAAGGAAGATGCGACGATTTTGTCCAGGAAATCCCCAACGAAAAATACATACAATTCCTTCCTTTCTATCGAATCGATCATAACCACTACCTACATTCCAGGAGATTGTGCACCACAAATAGGAACTAATAAAGAGACCTGCGATGCCATAGAAAGACATGACGAGCCCTTGTGGAAAAAAAATGATTTGCTGAGACGGAAATAAAGATATCAAATTCCTACCAAGATAACTGGACGTTCCAACCAACAAGAATCCTAATGAACCTAAAAAAAGGATAAAGGCCCAGCAGAAATTACTTGTTTTTCGAGACCCCGTTATAAGTTCTATCCATATATGTTCTGATCGCCAACTCATACTAGATCCGGTTGCATTTTATTGAAATTGAGAGAATAACCCCCAAAAAATTTGACTTTACTCTTTTTTTTTCGAAGTAACTCTCATCAACTAGCACTATTCTGATGGGAACCTTTAGGCATAATTCATCGAATTGGCTAGATGTAAAATACTAGTATCCCCTTTATATGATCTCCTATAGATAGAGATAGTGACATGCATTTCATTGACTTTACATTTCAGAGATCTGCGGATCCTGATCTATTTTAATCTATTTTAAAATAGCTATAATTATTTTAAACATATAACATAGTCCACATGCATAAGAGCTCTTTCATTTACATTTAATTCATGTTCGGAAGAAGGCACATCTTATACGATATTCTACTAAATGGATATCCATTTTATGATCCATGTCTAATCTACGTCTTGAAAAAAATGGCTGAGATTGGGTCGCATCGGGTTTAAAAAATCTTGTTTCTTTGAACATGAAGAGATAAAGAAGCCATTGCAATTGCCGGAAATACTAGACCCACTAAAGGCACAAAAATAGATGGTAAGTTGAGAGTTGTCATAGAATGGGTACCTCGGTTTAATATTTGTACCTGTTATTCTTAATATTATATATTTTAAAATCTATTTTAAAATTCGTTATTAATTTTAAGTCGTATATAATTATACTATAAATGAGTATATAATAAGTGCAAGGAATGTAGAACTAAAAACATGTACTTATTACTTTAATTTTTCTACATGGAATATATGTCTGATAAACTAACAGCTTGTTCGCCACAAAAAAATAATTGACCTTAAAGGTCTACTTGATTCCATTTTTATTCGAAGGAAAGAAAGCGTGGAGCTGAAATAACTCATTCAGAACGCCTTTTAAAAGATTACGTGGTACGATTGTATCGAATAAGCCCTTATGGAATAAATATTCAGCCGCTTGTGAACCTTCAGGTACTGTCTTATTCAATGTTTGTTCAATTACCCGTTTACCCGCAAATGCAATGTAGGCATTGGGTTCAGCAATAATGATATCCCCCAACATACCAAAACTAGCCGTCACCCCACCAGTAGTAGGAGATGTAAGGATTGATATATAGAATAACTTTTTATTTGATTGATAATCATATAAAGCCGAAGAGATTTTAGCCATTTGCATCAAACTCAAACTTCCTTCTTGCATCCGTGCGCCTCCGGAAGCACATACTAGAATAAGAGGTAGAAATTTATTGGTAGCATACTCGACCAACCGGGTGATTTTCTCGCCTACTACGGATCCCATACTACCCCCCATAAACTGAAAATCCATAACCCCAATTGCTATAGGAATACCGTTTAGTTGACCTGTGCCTGTTTGAACAGCCTCAGTTAATCCTGTCTTTCTTTGATAAGAATCAATGCGCTCTTTATAAGGTTCCTCCTCTGAATGAAATTCAATGGGATCAAGAGAGACCATGTCTTCATCCAAAGGA